GTTATCGTTATATAGAATAATATGGGATGCTTCGCTTTTTATATTTACAAAGAAAAGGTCTGTGTATTTTTACTTAATGCTTACTGATTCTACCAGAAATAGAATAATAAAGAATAATATAAATATAGGAACCTTTTACAAGTGTATTCATTGAATTGGTTTGGTTCATCAATATCCTTAAGTCAGAATTCTATTTTGACTCTGCGCCATTGATTCCACTATGATTATTAATCAATAATGGAACAATTCCTTCATAGAGATAGGGGACATAATTCACATGGATATAGTAAGTCTCGCTTGGGCTGCTTTAATGGTAGTCTTTACATTTTCTCTTTCACTTGTAGTATGGGGAAGGAGTGGACTCTAGGGTTATAGGGTACTAATTGAGTAATCGATTGAATAATTCAATTGTATCAATTCTTTATTGTGATCATTTTCTTTTGCGAAGCCTAAAAAAAAATTCGAATACTATTTCGAGGTACATCTAATATATGTATGTACATATATGAAATTGATCTATACGAAATGAAGACTATATTCGTAGACAATACAACTTTGGAAACATTCTATAATACTGAGATAGTGTGGTAGAAAGAACTATATATATAGTTCTTTCTACCACACTATCTCAGATACTTCTATTTCTGATTCCAGCCCGATCATTTCATTTAAGACTGAAAGTTTGACTCTCTTTCTTTCATTTCTTCAATCATTGATTAAGAACTACTAATTCAAGTTTCATTCAAATTAATTATTTTGGCTGACTGTTTTTACGTATATGATAAGTAAAAAAGCAGTAGGAACTAAAATGAACAGTGCAGTAGCAATAAGTGCAAGAATATTTACTTCCATAATCTTCTTTTTGTTTTTTGTTTCGCAATAACTCGGGATCTAATCCCATAGAGATGATAAATTTGATTCCTGTAAATTCAATGGGATGAATTGCATCCTGATGATACTGAATCAGATCAATATTATGAATAACAATATCTGATCTATCAAATGGATTCCTTGTCGAGAATTGAATAGTATAACATAGTAAAATCCTTTATCCATACTAAATAACTAAATAGAAATAAAAATGTAGTATTTTTTTTTGATTCAATCAAAAATCCTATCATTTTCATTTTTTTTTTTTTTTTCACTTTTTTTCTATAACCTATTATCTTCCTTATACAATTCTACTACTTATACATACAATAGTATACATATAATACATACACTTATGAGGTATCATATAACCACTAGGGATCATACACAGATCCAATCCAAACAAACAATAGAAGTGAGATGGAAAAAAGGACAGATTAAGTATAAAAAATAGAATATTCCAATCAATTTACTAATAAAAAAGGGGGGGGGTTGCTTGGTTGGCCTTTTCTTTATTATTTAATTAGTATACTCTTCTTGGATTGGGATTAGAACGTATACATCACAAATTCAGTATGCAATTTGAATGAGAATGAGATAGGTTGCTTCCAACCAATTAGTATTAATTAATAATTGAGGATAACACAAACAAAGCCGGAATTCAAATCGAAAGGGGGTGGTTTAACCCGAAAAGTAGTACTCTGTCGAGGTAATTATATGAAGTTTATTGTGTATCGTACAATAAACGAAGATAAGTTGTGTCTGCACTCTCGGTAAAAATGAGGACACTCTATTCCATTTTATTGATCAAGAACAATAAAAAAGAAAGTGAGTATGGTATCTCTTAAAATACTCAATCAATATAGTCTGAAGTAATGTAATACCGCCGATTGTACCAACCCACATATGTCTCTCTACCTTATAAATCGATACTAGTGGAAGAAATGGAAATTTCCGTCTTTGTCTGTGAGAAATGTGAAACAAAAAAAAGAAATAGGGATCCCCTACCGGAATTCTATTTTGCTCCCTGTGTTGCCTTTCGCAGAAAATAGAGAGATGAATTGAATGAAAAATCCATCAGGTCCTATATCCTAGTTCGGGACTGACGGGGCTCGAACCCGCAGCTTCCGCCTTGACAGGGCGGTGCTCTGACCAATTGAACTACAATCCCAGCAAGGTGTATGGCATACATATTCTTATGGTTTCATAAGAATATTCTACTCGTCATGTTACATGTTATAAGAGATATACGAATGATATATTGATATCCACATAAATATATGCTTTAGTAAGAGTGATACGAATTACTAGTAAGCCGGCCTGTGGTTCTTTTTTTTATTGTAAAAATAAGGATATTCAATCTTTCAATGAGAAAAAGACTCTTTTTCCTTTCTTGATACTTTATTTAAGATTTTAGAATCATGAATATAGGTCGTTAGAAAGATCAGAACAGATGAGAAAAATATGGATAGAGCAAAAAATTCACTTTTTCTCCTTCTCTTTATTTATATGGATTAGATTAGGCATTTCTTTTTTTGTAGGACAAATTAATTATATCATATTCATGGAGGGGCGAATTTTTGGGCCGAGCTGGATTTGAACCAGCGTAGACATATCGCCAACGAATTTACAGTCCGTCCCCATTAACCGCTCGGGCATCGACCCAGGAAGAATTAATTCTAGGCTTATTGATAATCTTGATAATCCATGATCAACTTCCTTTCGTAGTACCCTACCCCCAGGGGAAGTCGAATCCCCGCTGCCTCCTTGAAAGAGAGATGTCCTGAACCACTAGACGATGGGGGCATATCTGCCCGACCCTCATCATACTATGATGATAGTATGATTAGTTTTTTGGAATTGTCAATATGATCTAATGGTATGGCTAAATCCAAAGAGTCTTTCCTACTTTCTATGTTATGATTCGATAGATTTTTTTGAAGGAATGCTCCTAATGGAGCAGGTAAGAATAAAGAATAGTAAAATCTGTTGTTTTGGTACCCTTCTTTCATATGCAAAAACATAAAAATATACCATCAAGATAGATAACTTTCTATCAGATATCTATTTTGACTCTATAAGAGCAGACAGACCATCCTGATTGCATGTCTGAGCACTCAGAGACTCTCGCGAGTCTGGATACTAAAGTATCTTCGCACCTTTCCACAATTCCTAAATTGAGTTCCCTTCATCCTATCCAATCTAATTTCATATTTAATATCAGACGGAGTCACTAGACACTACCTTACTGAACTGAGGGTAGTATAAGATAAATAGTATAAGATAATTAGGAGATCTTTATAGTCTTTTGTATAATCTCTTCTTTAATCCTAGGAGAAAAAAAAAAGAGGATCCTTTAGGAATAGGATTGGATACTAAGATTTCCGACCTCTGGATTTCGTAGTTCTGAATCCCAGAATTGACACTCTCGCTATTTATTTGATTAAATTTCAAAATAAATGTTCCGAACTAATCATTAATAAATAATCAAATAATAAATAATCAAATAAATAATAAGGGAGGGTTGTTTCATCCATATTTGCACTTTGGCCACACCCACCCAGAACCCGTGGATTCTAAAAAAAAAGTATTGACACGTCTGCTTTGCTTAGTTCTTAATCTTTTGTTGATTAGGCGACACCCGGATTTGAACCGGGGATAAAGGATTTGCAGTCCCCCGCCTTACCACTTGGCCATGTCGCCCGATTCGATCCAATCCAAAATGGATAAAAAGATTATCCATATTCTATAATTCTATTCATTATTTTTTTATCTTGAATCCCGTCGGTCGTACTTATCCTAAAAAACGGATTTTCGGTCGCAGGCTGAAAAATGCAGGGCAAATTGGAACTATTAACCATTTACTTTGAATTAGCGAACGGGTCTTTCATTTTTATATCAAATGAAATTTTTTTTCCTTAATGTCATAAGAAAAATAAATTGATTTATGACTAATGAGTATCCATTATTTTCAATAAATAAGATTTTTCAATTTCAATTATAACAACATATATGTGTATATGTAAACCCCGGAACAGAAATTGTTCTTACCCAGATACCGGGCCGGGTCTCGCTCTTATGCGCATATCCCGATTAAAGAATCATCGTCCTTGAAATTTTCATTGAATATTTTGAATATAAAATAGGAATTCCGTGAATTCTTTTTTGCAATGAAATTAAATTGAGTGTGCTAAAAAAAAAAAAAGAAAACTCTATACTACTTCTGATTATTCTGTCTTTATCTCATTCATAGAGAGGAGATTAAATCCTGAATCCTTTTTTTGTATCCAATCCTATGGTAATATCATAATAATAGGTAGAAGTTGGATCCATTTTGATATTCTATACAAGACTCCATAAGTGTAAGTGACAGAATTTTAGGAATTTTGTATCAATTTTTCTATTTGTACTTGTCGCAAATTCGAACTTGCGTCGAAAAGGCTCTTTATTCCTTCACCTCGTCTCCGTTCATACGTATGAAATACATATTATGGGGTTGGTTAAAATTTCATGTGATTCAGTAAACAAAATATACATTCCATCATTGCGAGATCGATCCGTCCGGTTCGATGATATAGTGATGAGCCAATAATGGGATTTTTCAATAAATAAATAGGAAACTTAAGATTAAGATGCTCCGGAATGGAAATGAGGGAATGTCCACAATACCTGGATTTAGTCAGATACAATTTGAGGGATTTTGTAGGTTCATTAATCGGGGCTTGACAGAAGAATTTTATAAGTTTCCAAAAATTGAAGATAGAGATCAAGAAATGGAATTTCAATTATTTGTGGAAAAATATCAATTGGTGGAGCCCTTGATAACAGAAAGAAACGCTGTGTATGAATCGCTCACATATTCTTCTGAATTATATGTACCCGCGGGATTAATTTGGAAAACCGGTAGAGATATGCAACAACAAACTGTTTTTATTGGAAACATTCCTTTAATGAATTCTCTGGGAACCTCTATAGTAAATGGAATATACAGAATTGTGATCAATCAAATATTGCAAAGCCCGGGTATTTACTACCGTTCAGAATTGGATCATAACGGAATTTCTGTCTATACCAGCACTATAATATCAGATTGGGGAGGAAGATCAGAATTAGAGATTGATAAAAGAACA